ATTAATCCTAATCTAAAAAATCTAGACCTACCAATCGGTTGATTCGTTCTAATTCATTGATTTAATCGATTCGAAATAGTAGAAATAGAAGGGAGTCATTTTTGCAAACATGAATCCCCCTTTTTAATAAAATTCAAAAAAAAATTTCCTAAGAAAAGAATTTTCTCGTTATCTTGGAGCCTCGAAAGAAAGATCTTTCTTTACTTTGATGAAAAATTTTCTATTTTGATTTGTAATATATAGTTAAAATAGTTAAAATGGATTGGTCGTACCTATCCAATAATCTAGAATCGAATATGAAGAATTCGCTATTCACTCGGTTTTTGGTTCCTAATCATTATGTAGGAGAGATGGCCGAGTGGTTCAAGGCGTAGCATTGGAACTGCTATGTAGGCTTTTGTTTACCGAGGGTTCGAATCCCTCTCTTTCCGTACCTTCACTTAATAGACCTATTTTATTAACAACACCGGATCAAATAGCAATGGAGACCTTTATTCCACCAGTTAGACCTTTCATTGATATAGATTCTCTATTCCGAATTGCCGTGACCAGGAAGAATACCGGAAAGAATATGAAAATAGCCCCTCGGTCTATGATACATAAATGGGATAAAATCGGAATTAAACCCGTATTTTTCTTACTTAACCTTAGGTTAATTTAATTTGATGAAAGGGAATAAAATTGCCCGAACCCTTGCTATTTTATTTGAGTTTAGGGTTTAGTCTGACGAGAATAATATTCTATGACTATGGTTTCATCTATTTCCAAACCGACCCATTTTCTATCTATTATTTGATTGACTAATCCTTTATATTGGAATGGTTGAAGGGTCAAATGCTTTGGCACTTTCTCATGAGGGGAAGAGTTGAGAGAATTTTGAATCAGAGTTCTGGATTTTTGTTCATCCTTCGCCGTAATAATATCTCGGGGTTTGCAGCGATAACTTGGTATATCTACTATACGCCCATTCACTAAAATATGTCTATGGTTAACTAATTGGCGGGCTGCGGGAATAGTCGAAGCCATACCCAATCGAAAAAGGATGTTATCCAAACGCATTTCAAGTAATTGTAGTAAAACTGGACCTGTTGCCCCCTTGGCTTTTCTGGCGATACGAACGTATTTAAGTAATTGTCGTTCTGTAAGACCATAATGAAACCGCAATTTTTGTTTTTCTTCTAGGCGAATACTATATCCAGATTTTTTCCCGGAGCGCGGTTGCTTTTTAAGATCACTTCCAGCTTTAGGACTTTTATTAGTTAGTCCTGGTAAAGCCCCCAGGCGGCGTATTTTTTTGAAACGAGGTCCTCGGTAACGCGACATAAAGACTCCTTATTCTTATTTAGAATTCATTTCATTCTTTTTTTTTTTTTTGAAAATTGGATTTTACAGAATAAACCTAAACTAAAACTGAACTAAATGAAGCGAAGTTTGCTGAAGTAGTGTACTTGTACTATAAAGAAGAATGAGATAAATATTCAAACTTTCTATTTCTATTATTAGATATTAGAATAATATATATAAAAGATCCTTTCCTGACATAGTTGGGAGTTCCTATTAAGATAAGAATTTCATGGATTTTGAAAAAGGGGTAAAACACTTTTTCACTATTCTTGGATTTCAAAGGGAGATTATCAATTTTTCAAAAATGGAATAAAAAAATGAAAAATAGGAAAAGGCCGGCTATCGGAATCGAACCGATGACCATCGCATTACAAATGCGATGCTCTAACCTCTGAGCTAAGCGGGCCCACATAATAATAATAGAAATTTTCTATGCATAGGAATTCAATACACTATAGTGTCTCTAGAAATATAGAAAAGAATAGAATCTATAATTTCTCTATAATTTCCAATAAATATTGAATATTATAGAACAGAACGATTTATGTAGCGATATAGAATTTCGATTTCTTTATCACACTTCTAAATTCGAATATTATTCGATTCGATAGTCAAATTTTCTTTTTGATTTTGGATTCACACGACATTTGAAATTCTTTTTGTTACACTTCTATATTTTATATCCTATATATTTCTAATTCTATATTTCTTTCGAATTCGAATTAGTTATAACTAATTAGACATTCCTCGGCTTTCATTCGTAAAAGGGGAAGTTAAGAAAAAAAAAAGAAGAATCGTCCGTTGAAGTATGCCAAATTGCATGGGAGAAATGGAAGGAAGAGGAAGATATATGGGGTATATATCAATCTATATTGAATTGCCGATACAGAAATGATAAAATCCAATTTGATTGGATCAAATAAGGGTTTCCTATAGGTAACAAAGAAAATCTTTTTTTTTTCGAGATAGTAATCGCTATCTAATAAATTCAAGGATTCCAGTATAAATGAAAGAAAAAAGGAATGATATCATAATAAGATCCTAATCTCAAAACAAAAGGAAGGGGGATATGGCGAAATCGGTAGACGCTACGGACTTAATTGGATTGAGCCTTGGTATGGAAACCTACTAAGTGATAACTTTCAAATTCAGAGAA